ATGAATATTGCAACTATTGGTGCTGGTCTTTTTGAAAAATCTTTCGCTTGGAGTTCCAGATGGTTATTTTCAACTAATCATAAAGATATTGGAACCCTTTATTTAATTTTTGGAGCTATTGCTGGAGTTGCTGGAACAACTCTTTCTATTCTAATTCGATTAGAATTAGCTCAACCAGGAAATCAGTTTTTATCTGGAAACAATCAGTTGTATAACGTTATTGTAACAGGACATGCGTTCGTTATGATTTTTTTTTTTGTGATGCCCGTTCTTATTGGCGGTTTTGGTAACTGGTTTGTACCTTTAATGATTGGTGCTCCTGATATGGCTTTCCCACGAATGAATAACATTAGTTTTTGGTTATTACCTCCTTCTCTTATCCTTTTATTGGCTTCAACCTTTGTCGAAGCTGGTGCAGGAACTGGTTGGACCGTGTATCCTCCTTTAAGTGGTGCTCAAGCACACTCTGGACCTTCTGTAGACTTAGCTATATTTAGTCTCCACTTATCAGGCGCTGCTTCAATTTTAGGTGCTATTAATTTCATCACTACTATTTTTAATATGCGTGCACCAGGAATGAATATGCATAGATTACCGCTATTTGTTTGGTCAGTTTTGATTACTGCTTTCTTACTCTTACTATCACTTCCTGTTTTTGCTGGAGCAATTACTATGCTATTAACTGATAGAAACTTTAATACTACTTTTTACGACCCAGCTGGTGGTGGTGATCCTGTGTTGTATCAGCACTTATTTTGGTTTTTTGGTCATCCTGAAGTATACATTTTGATTTTACCTGCTTTTGGTATTATCAGTCACATTGTATCCTCATTTGCAAATAAACCTGTTTTTGGTTATTTAGGTATGATTTATGCTATGTTATCCATTGGTGTTCTTGGGTTTATTGTTTGGGCGCACCACATGTATACAGTGGGATTAGATATTGACACAAGAGCTTACTTTACTGCTGCAACTATGATTATTGCAGTACCTACAGGTATTAAAATCTTTAGTTGGGTAGCGACTATGTGGGGTGGATTTATTGAATTGAAAACTCCTATGCTTTTTGCTATTGGATTCATTTTCTTGTTTACCGTAGGAGGTGTAACCGGTGTTGTTTTAGCAAATTCAGGTATTGATGTAGCTTTACATGATACTTATTATGTTATTGCACATTTTCATTATGTGCTATCTATGGGAGCAGTATTTGGTATATTCGCAGGGTTTTATTTCTGGATTAAGAAAATTACTGGGTTGGATTATCCTGAAGTTTTAGGGCAGATTCATTTCTGGATTTTCTTCTTTGGTGTAAATATAACTTTTTTTCCTATGCACTTTTTAGGCTTAGCTGGTATGCCTCGGAGAATACCTGATTACCCCGACGCTTACAGTGGTTGGAATGCAATTGCTTCATTTGGTTCTTATTTGTCAGCACTTTTTGCTATCTTTTTTTTTTACGTTGTTTACATTACTTTAACAGAAAAAGGTAAAGAAGATACTTTAAAATTTAGAACCATCTAATTTTTCAACTAATTGAAAAATGAAAAAAACATACATAGTTATCGCCTTTTTACTACTTTTATTAGGAGAAGCTTATTATATGGCAAAATTAGAATTTATTCTTCCAAAAAAAATTAATAGTCAAGAGCCTCCTTCAATTAGTAAGGATACTGGTAGAGTAATTAGTATTAGTGATGGTGTAGTGCGAGCCGAAGGACTTTTTGATGTTCAAGTAGGTGAATTAGTTATCTTCGAAAGTGGACTACGTGGTCAAGTTCTTAATCTAGAGCGTGATAATGTTGGAGTGGTACTTTTTGGAGATGACCGTTTTGTAAAAGAAAACGATTTCGTTTTCCGAGGTTATGAAATTGTAAGTATTCCTGTAGGTAGTGAAGTTTTAGGCCGTGTACTTAGTCCTTTAGGTGACCCTTTAGACAAAGGACCTAAATTAAAGACTCAAAAGTCTCAAATTGAAGTTAAAGCTCCTGGGATTATTGCCAGACAATCAGTTAATGAACCTGTAACTACCGGTATTAAAGTTATTGATGCTTTAGTGCCTTTAGGTCGTGGTCAACGAGAATTAATTATCGGTGATCGACAAACTGGTAAAACTTCGATTGCAATTGATACTATTTTGAATCAACGAAAAGCTACCAAAGGAGAAATCCGATGTATTTATGTTGGTATTGGTATCAAACGATCTACTCTTTCACAATTAGTTAATACCGTTTTTAATAAAAAAAAAAACTGGTATACTTGTATTGTAGCAGCGACTGCTTCAGATGCAGCTCCTCTGCAATTTTTAGCTCCATATGCGGGTGCTACTGTAGGAGAGTTTATTCGAGACGCCTTAAAAATTGAAAATCATGCTGTAATTTTTTACGATGACCTTTCAAAACATGCTGTAGCGTATCGGCAAATGTCTCTTTTATTGAGACGACCCCCAGGTAGAGAAGCTTACCCAGGTGATGTTTTTTATCTTCACTCGCGACTTTTAGAGCGTGCTGCTAAAATGAATAAGTCACTAGGTGGTGGTTCTTTAACAGCTCTTCCTGTTATTGAAACTCAAGCTGGCGACGTTTCTGCTTATATTCCAACTAATGTAATTTCTATTACTGATGGTCAGATTTTCTTAGATACCCGTCTTTTTAACGAAGGTTATAGACCAGCTATTAATGTGGGTCTTTCTGTAAGTCGTGTAGGGTCTGCTGCCCAATTGAAAGCAATGAAACAAATTGCTGGTAGTTTGAAGCTTGAGCTTGCTATTTACCGTGAAGTTGAATTATTTGCAAAATTTGGTTCTGATTTAGATGAAGGTACTTTAAAACAGTTGCACCATGGATCTCGACTGGTTGCATTGTTAAATCAGCCAAGATTTGATCCAATTCCAATTTTAACTCAAATTTTTGTGGTATTCGCAGGGGTACGTTCGTATATTGATTCAGTTCCAGTAAAGTCTGTTCCACTTTATGAAAAATTTTTAACTTCTAAAGCGGAAATGGATCCTAGATTAAACTATATCTTTAAGATTATTACAAAAGACAATTATACTTTGAATAAACTAGCGGAAGGTTATTTTAGTCATTTGGCTGAAGAATATACTTATATCTTCTTGAATTATCCAACATTTTTGAGAAATATTCAGTATTTATCAACTCTATAATTTAATTAATTTATTTTAATTTTTTTTTCTTTGGACCTATAACTCAGTTGGTTAGAGTATACGCCTGATAAGCGTAAAGTCAGTAGTTCAAATCTACTTAGGCCCATTCTGAATCTAATCTCGTTTTTTTTAATATTAGATTCTTATAAGTTTCAAACCACTACGAATGAATTTTTCTATCCTGTTTGCTAATGATATAAAAATCTTTTTTCCTGAAATATTCCTTAGTTTAGCTATTTTGATAGTTCTTATTTATGGAGTTTTATTGGCGACTTCCTTGACCTATAATTATCCTTTAATCAGTAGAAATATTTATAATTTAGTTTTATTTATACTTTTTTTAACAAGTATTTTAGTTATGAATAATCCTATAGATTATGCTTTAATTTTCCAAAAAACTTTTATTCATGATGATCTAACACGAATCGCAAAACTTTCTGTTTTGGGTTCCTCTTTTGCTTGTCTAATATTATCTCAATCTTACATAAAAAATTCACAAATCAATAATTATGAATACTTTCTGTTGATTTTATTTTCTGTTTTTGGTTTAAATTTGTTAATCAGTTCCTTTGATTTAATTTCAGCTTATCTAGCAATAGAACTGCAAGCTTTATCCTTTTATGTTCTAGCCTCTTTTCAAAGACGATCAGTCTTTTCTACAGAAGCTGGTTTAAAGTATTTCATTTTAGGGGCTTTTTCTTCAGGTTTGCTTCTTTATGCTTTTTCACTAATCTACGGTGTAACTGGTACAACAAATTTAGTAAATATCAAAAATTTTTGTTTAGATCCTTTTTTTGAAGGAGCTACTATTATTCAGATTGCTTTAATATTTTTAACAGCAGGTTTTTTATTTAAAATTGCAGCTTTCCCTTTTCATATGTGGTCGCCGGATGTTTATGAAGGTTCTCCTACTTCAACAACTATTTTTTTTGCTATTGTGCCTAAAATTGCAATTGTTAGTTTTTTTGTTCGGCTTTATTCCTTTAGTTTTTCAAGCTTTGCGGGAGTATGGGAAAAAGTTTTACTATTTTCTGCATTGGGTTCAATTATTTATGCAGCTTTTGTTGCAATAAAACAAAATAGTTTAAAACGCTTACTTGCATATAGTGGTATTGGACATGTCGGTTTTATTTTATTGCCTTTTGTCACTAATACACTAGATGGTTTGCAAGCTATGTTTTTTTATTTGTTGGTTTACATGATTACTTCAGTGCCTACATGGGCTTTGGTTTTAACTTGTATGAAAGGGGAAAAAAATTCTCAAAATAGCATAAGTATTTTGGCAGGATTGCCCACATCTTCTCCTATGTTAGCTATTTTAGCTGCGCTTGCCTTCTTTTCTTTAGCAGGCATACCTCCCCTTGTAGGATTTTATGCTAAAGTTTTTGTCTTTTTTTCTGCTATCAAGTCGTCACTTTATTTGGTTGCCTTTATTGTGTTAGCTATTAGTGTAGTCTCTACTTACTATTATATTAGTCTTGTAAAAACTATTTACTTCGAAAAAAACAAAAATTGGATTTTTTATGATACTATATCTAAAGAAAAATCTATTATACTAGCTATTTCTTTGATACTTTTATTTTTCTTTTTTATTAACCCTAATTTATTGTTACTTTTATCTCAACAAATGGCGCTTTCAGTATTTTAGTTATTTATTTACTATGCACTATTAAAATTAAAAAAAAATAAAATTTAAAACTTAAAAATTTGAATTTAATGTATGACATAATGTTGACAAGTCCGTTAGACCAATTTAGAATCCTTCCTATTTTTCAATTTCATTTAGGATTTTTGGATTTATCTTTCACAAATTCTGCCCTGATTCTTATTTTAGCTCAAGGTAGTTTTTTATTTATTGCTTATTTAATTATTTCTCCTGCTCTGTATTTGACAAAGGCAGCCGGTGTTTTTCTAGTACCAAATAACCGATGGTTTTTGTTAATTGAAAATCTTTACATAGTGATATCATCGTTACTTTTTGATAATGTAGGAATTAAAGGGGAAGTTTATTTCCCATTTCTTTTCGTTGTTTTTGTATTCGTTTTACAATCAAACTTAATCGGTTTAATCCCTTACAGCTTCACTGTTACTAGTCATATTATTGTTACTTTTGCCTTGGCTCTTATAGTTTTTATCGGAGTTAATATTGTTGGTATAAATCTTCATAGAGTTCACTTCTTGAATTTGTTTTTACCTTCAGGTACAGCTTTACCGTTAGCTTTTTTGCTAGTTCCACTTGAGATCGTTTCTTTTTTATCAAAGCCTGTTAGTTTGTCTGTTCGACTTTTCGCTAATATGATGGCTGGTCACACACTTTTGAAAGTTATTGCAGGTTTTGCTTGGAGTATGATGAAAGGAGGAGGTCTACTATTTGTAGCTCATGTATTGCCTCTTGCTGTCTTATTCATATTGGTAGGTTTAGAGCTTGGAGTTGCTATTATTCAAGCTTATGTATTTACAGTTCTTACTTGTATTTACTTAAACGATTCAATAAATCTTCACTAATATTTTAGAAGATTAAATTGAATATAAGATTTTTAGCAATATAATTAACATCGACAAATGCTTATCTTAACAGTTTTGAAGATTTTATCTGTTGTAGTAGTTGTTTTGATAGGTGTGGCTTATTTTACATTGGCAGAGCGAAAAATAATGGGAACTATACAAAGGCGTAAAGGTCCTAATGTTATTGGTTTTCAAGGACTTTTACAACCTCTGGCTGATGGGTTAAAACTTTTTGTTAAAGAAAGTATTTTACCAAGTAATGCAAACAAAGCTCTATTCATTTTTGCTCCCATGCTAACTTTTGGTTTAAGTCTGATAGGATGGGCTGTAATACCTTTCGGAGAATCGCTGGTGTTAGCTGATATAAATGTTGGAATTCTTTATTTATTAGCTGTATCTGCTCTAGGGGTTTATGGTATTATTTTGTCTGGTTGGTCCAGTAATTCCAAATATGCGTTTTTGGGCGCTTTACGCTCAGCAGCTCAAATGGTGTCTTATGAAGTTTCCATTGGATTCATTTTAATTACTGTTGTTCTTTGTTCAGGCTCTTTTAATTTGTCTTCCATTGTCTTAGCTCAAGAAAAAGTGTGGTTTTGTGTTCCGCATTTACCTATGTTTATTCTTTTTTTTGTATCTGCACTAGCTGAAACAAACCGTCACCCTTTTGATCTTCCTGAAGCGGAAGCCGAGTTAGTATCTGGGTATAATGTAGAATATTCTGCTATGGGATTCGCTTTATTTTTTTTAGGCGAGTACGCCAATATGTTACTAATGAGTGCTTTAACCGCGATCCTTTTTTTAGGCGGGTGGTTGCCTCTTTTAAATATTTTTCCTTTTACACTTATCCCTGGTTCGGTATGGTTTAGCTTAAAAATAGGGTTTTTCGTAATACTATTTATTATAATGCGAGCTTGTTTACCACGCTTTCGTTATGATCAACTAATGAGCTTAGGATGGAAAGTTTTTCTTCCTTTTTCTTTAGGTTGGTTGATTTTAACAGCGAGTATCTTGATGAGTTTCAACTGGCTACCTAACTAATTAACTAAAGGCTATAGAAATTTTTAATTAATAATTTTATGATTCTATATTTGGAGTATAGCCAAGTGGCAAGGCATCCGTTTTTGGTACGGATATTCAAAGGTTCGAATCCTTTTACTCCAAAAATTTGATGGCGAGTATAGCTCAGTTGGTTAGAGTGCCAAATTGTGGCTTTGGAAGTTGCGGGTTCGAATCCCGTTATTCGCCCTTTCGATATTCTCTAGATAAAAATAAAGAAAACAAAAAAACTTCAAATGACATAAAAAAAATAAAACCTACAATAATTTGGCTAACAATGTCTGGTGGTGTTATTAAAGTAGCAAAAACAAAAAAAGCAAGATAAAAAATTTTTCGATATTGAACGATAAAATTTAAAGTTATTTTGTACAAAAATAAAATAAAAACTAAAAAAATATGTAAAACTATATTTAATAATAAAAATGTTTCAATAAAGAAATTTAAATAATCTGCTATTCTTGTTTCTAAGTGTATACTTACTAAATTTTCTTCAGCATTTAATTGAAAACTATTAAAAAATTTCCAACAATATCGTAAAAAAATTTCGTATGTAAAATAAGTTGTGATTATGTATAAAAATATGGATACAAAAAAAAGATTACGTATGATCAAATATTCGTATTTATATAAAGCCGGTATTAAAAATAAAGCTAATTGAATAAGAAATATTGGATACAAAAAATAAAAACCTAAAAAGAAACTTAGTTTAAAAAAAACAAAAAAAATTTCAGTTAAATTTGTAGAAATAAAGTAAGGAAAAATGTTTTGTTGGTGCTGGCCTAACAAATAAACAATTTCTTCTTTATACGTGTATGCAACAAGGAAATTTAATAACCAAGTTAAAAAAAGAATTAATAATCTATTGTAGATTTCTAAAAAGTAAGTTGTTACTTTCATCATAAGTGCTAATAAAAAATAAAATTAAAAAAAAACAATGATACAATATAATGAATCTAAATTACTCCTACGTTTCCAAAGTCATAATAAAGAAAATTCTAAACGTTTTATAAAAACATTAAACTTTTTGATTAAATCCAAAAATTTACAGTTTTCTTCTATAAGCCTGCCTATTGAAATAAAAAGATTCACCGTTCTAAAGTCTCCTCATGTTAATAAAAAGGCAAAAGAACAATATGAAATTCGTTTTTATAATGGTTTAATTGTCATTAAAGGCAATTTTTTAGAAAAAGAATTGATTCAAAGTATTCATGCTTTTATGTCATCGGATCTCCTTGTAAAAATTTCTTTTTGTTCTAACCTATGTTCAAATTAAAAGAATTTTATCAATATAAGCGCGAACTAAAAAAAAAGAATAACATTTTACAAACAAAGCTTTTGGCTGGCCCTTCCTACACAGTTAATAATAAATCTTCTGTTTTATCCAAAAGTTGTCAAGCTATATTATATGTGAAATCATCAAAAAATAATACAATTGTAAGCTTGACTAACTTAAAAGGAAAAGTCCAGTTTATTCAATCGTGTGGTAGTATGGGTTTTCAAGGTAAAAAAAAACGCTCTACTAAATTTGCGGTTGAATCTACTTTGTCTTCGATAGTGGAAAAAGCTAAAGAACAAGGTCACAAAAAGGTCTTTGTACATTTAAACGGTTTTACTAGGGCACGTTTTGCTGTTTTAAGTTGTTTAAAAAAAAACGATTTAAAAATTGAAGGAATTCGTGATCTTACACCAAATCCTCATAATGGGTGTCGACCCAAAAAAGTTCGGCGAATATAAACCTTGGCTAAAATTTTCATGACACTCAATTAAAGTTAAAAATGTTTTTAAACACTACTTTAAGTTAATAATGTTAAATATTTTCTATTGGCAGGTTATTAAAGGGGATATATTTTTTTTTTTATCTATCTCTCTTTTTCATAATGTTCGCATTCTTTTTAAATAAAAAAATAAAATTAAAAATATAAAAAATGTTTAAACTTTTTACCTCTACTAATCTCTTTCCTAGAATTTTACTTAGTCTTTCAATCGCATTTATCTACAATTTTGTTACTAGTATGGATTCAATTTTAAGCTTCTTAATTTTTTTCCCTCTTTTTGGTAGTTTTTTTATTGCTTGGTTGCCATCGGAGCAAAAAACTCTAATTAAAAGTATTGCTTTATTTATTTCAGGGGTAGTGTTTCTTTTTTCACTATCTTTATTTATTAATTTTAATAAATCTTTATCAAAATTTCAATTTACAGAGACTGTTAATTACTGGTTTCCTTGGGATTCAAGTTCTTCAACCTTTATTTTGTTGGGTGTAGATGGTATTTCTCTTTTCTTCATTTTACTGACCACCTTACTAATTTTTATATGTTTACTGTCTAGTTGGGATAATATTCATACTCATTTAAAAGAATATCTTTTAGCTTTTCTGGTTCTGGAATCATTATTGCTGGGAGTATTTATGACTTTGAATTTATTAATGTTCTATATTCTTTTTGAAGCAACACTTATTCCAATGTTCATTATTATTTTAACTTGGGGTTCCCGAGAGCGTAAAATTAGAGCGGCTAATATGTTGTTTCTTTATACTTTATTTGGTTCTGTTTTTATGCTGGCAGGTATATTATATATTTATTGGGTTGTGGGTAGCACTGACTATCAAATTATTGTGGCTTCTGCTCAATTTACTTCTTTTGAGCAACGTCTTTTGTGGTTGTCTTTTTTTTTATCTTTCGCAACAAAAGTTCCAATGCTTCCTGTTCATATTTGGTTACCAGAAGCCCACGTGGAAGCACCAACTGCTGGTTCAGTTATATTGGCTGGTATTTTATTAAAATTGGGAAGTTATGGGTTTCTGAGATTTTCACTACCATTATTTCCAGAGGCTAACTTTTATTTCACACCATTAGTTTATACCATTGCAGTATTGGGTGTTATTTATACTTCATTAACTGCAATTCGTCAAACTGATTTTAAACGTATTATTGCTTATACTTCTGTCGCTCATATGAATATTGTTATGATTGGGGTTTATAGTTTTAATGTTATAGGTTTAGGAGGTTCTATATTGCAAAGCATAAGTCATGGCTTTGTTTCTAGTGCTTTGTTTCTTATTATTGGTGTGGTTTATGATCGTTTTCATACTCGACTAATCAAATATTATAGTGGATTAGTCCATATTATGCCTTTGTATGCCCTCATATTTTTATTTTTTACTATGGCTAATATTGCTTTACCTGGAACTAGTAGCTTTGTTGGTGAGTTTCTTATTCTTGCAGGTAGTTTTAAAGAAAATACAAGTGTAACTTTCTTGGCAGCTACTGGAATGATATTAGGTGGAGCTTATTCTTTATGGTTATACAATCTGGTAATTTACGGAAATCTTAAAAAAGACGAAGGTAACCTACATCTAAAATATTCGTATGATATAAATAGACGTGAGTTTTACATATTTTTACCATTATTGATAGGTACTCTTCTAATGGGTATTTATCCTAAAGTCTTTTTAGATTCACTAGATGCAAGTTTATTAAATCTAGTTTTTCAATTAAAAAGTTAATTATTTTTTCAACCAAAGTGGTGAAATTGGCAGACACGCTAGGTTTAGGTTCTAGTTCTTTAAAGGAATAGGGGTTCAAGTCCCCTCTTTGGTATTTCTCAATGCAGCATTCAATTTGGAAGATGTATTCAACCATTTACAATGGTTTGTTAGCGCGCAAAAAATCTGTTTTACATCCTAATAAAGCCATTTGTGTTAATGTTTTAAAGGTAATGTATAAAGAAGGTTATATTAATGGTTTTCGCAAATTTTCAGACCAATCAGATAAAATAGAAATTTTTTTAAAATATAATAAGGGCAAGCCTGTTATTACTAAACTCTCAACTTTGTCCAAACCAAGTCGTAGACTTTATTTAAAAATTGGTAGTTTATGGAAACTTAGTACATCATTACAAACATTGATTGTATCTACATCACAAGGTATTTTATCCGATAAAGAATGCCGTAAGTTACGGTTGGGCGGTGAGATACTTTGTGTTTTACAATAAATAAAAATGTTTATATCGAAAAAACAATATTTACGTCAGTCAAAAAATTTAAAACTAAGTTTGCTATGCCAACAAAAGCTTTTGTCCGTTGAAGGTCCTAAGGGTTTAATTACATATCCTTTGTATGCTGAATTTGAGTATTCAAAAATCGAAAAAAAACTTTTTTTAACACAAACTTTTAATGATGAAAGAAAAAAAGCTTTTTTTCAGATGTATCAAATTCTTTTAACTCAATCCGCTTTAGGAGTTTTGTTAGGCTATCGAAGGCAATTAAATATTGTCGGGATTGGTTATCAAGTTTCTATTGAAAAAAAAAAAACTTCCAATTTCTTAATTTTTAGATTGGGTTTTAGTCATCAAGTGAATGTAGAAGTTCCTAGTTATGTATCTGTTTCTTGTCCTAAACCTCGTGTTTTATTATTAAAAGGAATCAATCTACAGAAATTACATAATTTTGCTGCAGTTTTACGTAGATTAAAGCTTCCTTCAGCTTATAAAGAAAAAGGTATTTATTATTTGGGTGAAACCGTTTCTTTAAAACAAGGTAAAAAAACTTAATAACTAACTAATGAAAAATTTGCAACGAAACCTAAATCGTTTTGTTTTACATAAGTTTATTGTTTATGGGTTACATATAGGTTCTTTAAAATCTGTGTGGAACCCTAGTTTTGGACCTTTTTTAAATGGATTCCGTAACAATTTTTGTATTATCAACTCGGAGTTGACAATGCTCTATTTAAGACGCGCATTTAAAATTTTACAGAAAACTCATTTATCAAATAAAAAAATTCTTTTTATCGGTAGTCCTGTAGGTTTAGAAAAAGAATTCTCACGTTTATGTAGTAAAAACAATCATTATTTTCTTGAAAAGGGCGTGCCTGGGTTCTTTAGTAATTATAAAAATAGAGTTTATTCAAAGCTTTCTACCTCACACGATATCAATAATCAGCCAGCCATGATTTTTTTATTTAATCCCTCCCTAAATTCTATGGTGTTTGAAGAAACTAAAGCTTTAGATATTCCTATTGTATCCTTTGTTAATACAGACGATAATTATTCACAAATAGATTATCTTATTCCAGCAAATATAAAATCTCATAAAGGTGGTTTATTTGTCTATAATTTGCTCTATCATCTTTTTAATATCAAACATCAAAAACTTTTCAATGATAAAATAAAGTTAACGAAGAAATTCAATAATATTAAACAGAAAAAGATTTTCTAATAAAAAAAATAAAAATTTTTGAGTGTAGGATCCACGAAATCATATCGAACTCGATAGGAAATCTCATTCAATCCGAAGATACCACAAAAATGGGAAATACGGCAAAAATAAAGTAGTAATGCCAATTAAACGTTATGCACCTAAATATAAAAAATTAAATCGACTTAAACGAGCTTTTTGGCGTGAAAAAGGAGCTAAAATTAAACGGTTTAAAAAACAAAAATGGGGTAGTATTAAAAGATTTTATTACCCCCGAAAATATAAATTTTTCAATCAGGATAAATCAGCTTATCCAGTAAATCGAGATTTTGAAGATGAAAAGTCCGTACGATTGAAAAAAACTTATAAATTTTTACTTTTGGACAAACAACGATTGCAGCTTTATTATGGTGCAGGTAGACTTAAATATTATCAATTAAAAAGTTTAGTACAAGAAGCACTTCGTTTGAGTAAAAAATCTCAAGTTTCAGCTGCTAAAAGTGCACTTTCTTTAGTGGAAAATAGATTACAAAATTTGCTATATCGATTAGGTTATGTTTCCTCTTTAATGGAAGCTCGCCGTTTGATTAATGCTGGTCATATTCAAATTTCAGATAATATCTCAAAAAATTGTTCTTACAATTTAAAGAAGTTAGACACTATTAAATTAAATCCTGTTAAATCGCATCAAATCATTTCTAATTATTTAAAACAAAATACGCTTCTTTTTTATTTTAGACATAAAAGATTGAGAAGAAAATTTTTATATAAAAAATTATCAAGTTTTAATAATTCTATTATTTCAAATAATTCTTACAATTTTTATGAGAGCCTTAATACTAGAATAAAATCTCTTAAAAACTAAGCTAAAAAAAAAGAATCAAATGCAAACAAACAATTTTTTAATAAAAAAGAGTGATTTTCTTATTTATCAAAAACGGTTTTCTGACAAATTTATTTACAATAAATTAGGCAAAAATATAAACTTTCCGATATTGAAAACGTCTAGAACGCCTTTTTTTATAGCGAGTTCCAACAACTTGAATATTAAAACCTCCCTTTATGTATTGTCAAAGCTTTTTAAAGAATATAAAAGATCAAGCATAAATACAACTAATAATTTTTCTTTAGTAAATTTAGATAAATTTTCTTTGAAATTACAAACTAGTGGATTTTATACGAGCGTAATAGAAAAAAAAAAGAAGAAAAAATTGGAAGAAAATCGTGAAAAGATATTAAATTTTTATACCTGTTGTCTGTTAAAGCATTATAATAGAAGTATTATAAGCATTACTTCAAAAAAATTGAATAAAAAGTATTCTGTTAAAGAAGGATATAAAAATTTCTACAATAATCTTAAAGCTTCGAGATTTAATCTAATTTCGAAAACAGTGAATTCTTCCCCCCCAAATTCTTCTATTTCTGTTCTTCGTAAAAAGTATACAAAAATCCTTGAATCCCGGTTATTCCTTTATCTTAAAACTCATAAGAAAAAATATAAGTCCGTTGTCAAAGATCTCATCTTGAATAAATTGAAACTTAAACAACTTTTCAATCTTTTTTCTAAAACGAAACAAAAATTTGTTACAGAGAAATTTTTTTTTTACTATCGATACAAAAAATTGGTTCGAAAACGAAAAAAGAAAAGAAATCTAAAAAAAACAGGTTTTTTTTATTTTCTCCGAAGACGTCGTCGATTTCTTTACAATTATTATATTCCACGGCACTTAGAGGTTAATTATAAAACTTTTGATATCACACAATTAGGTCGGTTTGATTTATCAACAACTAATTCAAGAATTACTTTTTGGTTAAATTTACGACGTTTACTAACATTTTTGTCTTTATAGTTTTTATTTGTAGTTTATTATACTTTAAAAAATTAAAATTATGTATTTAACATTAGTCTTTTTACCTTTATTCGGTTCAATAACTGCTGGATTTTTTGGTTTTTTTATTGGGTCTCAAGGTGCAGGATTCGTTACAATTTTGTGCTTAGGCCTTACTTTTTTAATGTCATGCTTTGCTTTTTATGAAGTAGCTTTTGCAGGGTCTCCTTGTTTCCTTCATGTAATGCCTTGGTTTGATTCAGAACTCTTTAGCTTCGCATGGGGATTCCAATTTGATAGTTTAACTGCAGTTATGTTGATTGTAGTAACTTTCATTTCATTTTTAGTTCACCTTTACTCTACTGAATATATGAGTCACGATCCACATCTACCTCGATTTATGTCCTATTTATCCTTATTTACATTTTTTATGCTTATTTTGGTTACAGCAGACAATTTTATTCAAATGTTTGTTGGTTGGGAAGGAGTTGGTTTGTGTTCATATTTATTAATTAATTTCTGGTTTACAAGAATTCAGGCAAATAAAGCTGCGATTAAGGCTATGTTTATGAATCGTATTGGTGATTTTGGTCTTGCTTTAGGTATTTTTTGTATTTTTGTCACTTTTGGGGCAGTAGATTATTCTACTATTTTTGCTTTAGCACCTTATTATATTAACGATACCATTAATTTTTTAAACATCGATTTTAGTTTACTAGATTTAGTTGGTATTTTATTGTTTATTGGTGCCGTAGGTAAATCTGCTCAATTGGGACTTCATACATGGTTACCTGATGCCATGGAAGGTCCTACTCCAGTGTCTGCATTAATTCACGCAGCTACCATGGTAACCGCAGGTGTTTTCTTAATTGCAAGATGTTCACCTTTATTTGAATACGCTCCAGGCGCATTGTCTATTGTTACTATTGTAGGAGCTATGACAGCTTTTTTTGCTGCTAGTACTGGGTTGTTGCAAAACGATATGAAAAAAGTGATTGCATATTCTACTTGTAGTCAATTAGGTTATATGATTTTTGCATGTGGCCTTTCAAACTACCATGTGGGGGTTTTTCATCTTGCAAATCACGCTTTTTTTAAGGCTTTATTATTTTTAGGTGCAGGATGTGTGATTCATGCTGTAGGTGACGAACAAGATATGCGAAAAATGGGTGGCCTTTCGAAAATTATGCCATTCACATACGGAATGATGCTTATAGGTTCTTTTTCTTTAATGGGTTTTCCATTTTTAACAGGGTTCTATTCAAAGGACGTAATTTTAGAAGTGGCATATGGTAAATATTCTACTTCGGGTCATTTCGCTTATGTCTTAGGGAGTTTGGCTGCTTTTTTAACTGCTTTTTATTCGGTTCGCCTTCTTTATTTGACTTTTCTTTCAAAGCCTAATGGTTATCGAGTTTTAATTCTAAATGCGCATGAAGCCCCTTGGAAAATGGGGTTACCCCTTTTTATCTTAGTTATTCCTAGTATTTTTATTGGTTATTTAACTAAGGATATGATTATAGGATTAGGTACAAATTTTTGGCAAGGGTCTATTTATATTCAACCTAAAAATTTTAATATAATAGATGCCGAACATATACCACAACCTGCGAAACTTTTGCCTGTGTGTTTGTCCATATTAGGTGCTCTAACGTCTTATTTATTATACTCTTACGGTTCTCAGACCCTTTTTTTGATTAAAACTTCTCCTTTAGGTTTAAAGTTTTATACCTTTTTAAATCGTAAATGGTTTTTTGATAAAGTGTATAATGAAATTATAGGACAATTTTTTTTGTCAGCGGCTTACCACTTAACTTATAAGCAGGTTGATCGTGGATTAATCGAGTCTCTAGGACCTTTTGGATTAACGAGTTTAGTTTCAAAAATAGCTTTGAGTTTAAAGGTTCTCCAAACTGGTTTTTTTTACCACTACACTTTAGCTATGGTTTTAAGTTTAATTTCTATACTAGCTTATTTTAGATTAGAAAGTTCAACTTTTATTTTATTATCAGACGCAAGATTATGGTTTTTGTTTGTAGTTGCTATATTTTTTATCAACACAGATTTCAAATCTCCTAAAATTCAAAATAAAAAATTAAATAAAAAAAACAAAATATGAAAACTTTTTTTTTACGATTATGTATTATTATTTGTTTTATTCTTCTTTTACAATTTGCGTTGACCTCAAAATATATTGTTATTAACGATCCCGCTTTATGGGCTGTTTTATTGATAGCCTTGTATGTTTTTGAACCTCCTAAACGTAAGTAAATGATTCAAACTGAAACATTACTTCGTGTGACTGACAATTCTGGGGCTAAAAAGGTTGCGTGTATAAAAGTTTTAGGCGGATTCCGCAGGAAATTTGCAAATCTTGGTGATCTTATTGTTGTTTCAATACGAAAAGTTAAGCAGCATAAAAAGAAAAAGATTAAGGTAAAAGAAGGAGAAGTTGTTCATGCTCTCGTTGTTCGAACTAAATCTAGACTTGTCCGGCAAAATTCAACACAATTGCAATGTCAAGAAAATTCAGTTGTTTTGATGACGAATAAAAACAAACCTTTTGCAACAAGAGTGCTAGGTCCTGTACCTCGCGTACTGCGTCATTCCAAATTTATGAAAGTTGCGTCCTTGTCTGCAGGTTTTATTTAATTCTTTATGTATACTTTAAAATATTATTACGAATACATATTAAAACAAGATTTTTTAACAATATTCACCTATCAGAATTCTTTAAAAATACCTCTATTTAACAAGATTGTTCTTAATTTTGGAGCCTCGCAATCAACATTCAAAAATTTACTACCCTCTTTAGCGGCGATTCTTTTGTTATCCTCTCAAAACCCTTGTATTGTAATTTCCAAAAAAACTACATTAACTTTGAAAGTAAAAGGAGGAGTTGCTATTGGTTGTAAAATAGACTTAAGAGGTGCAAATAAATTTTTATTTTTTGAAAAACTTGTTTTTAGTATTTTGCCACGTATAAAAAATTTTCGGTATATTGTTACAGAAAACAATGTTTTTTTTAAATTAGACAATTTATTCCTTTTTAAAGAAATAGAGAAAAAATACGATTATTTTCAAGATTTACCTCAACTAAATGTAAATGTAAATTTTAAAGCACAAAATCCCCAAGAAGTTTTGGCTTTTTTGTCTGCTTGCAAATTTCCATCTCTTTCTTAAACATTTATGATTAGTTACGGTCAATTATTAATTCTTCTTTTACTTGCACTTTTGTTATTTGGTGATATTAGGAAAATTTTTAATAAATTCATGCTTTTTTTTGTAAATTTAAAAAGTGTTTATAAAAAATCTAATAAAACTGAAAATGAAGACAAAGAAAACAAGTAATATTGTTAGAATAGTAGTAAAATATGCTAAAACTCAATAATGTTTTAGTTTATTTATACTAAAACTTTGTATTAAAATATACATGGTTTTGAGATTTCTTATAAGCTTATTCTAATTAATGTATTTAAATTTTAATTTTTAAAAAATTGCTATGTGTTGGCGTTGGAATAAACATCTTTTAACAGGTATTTTAGATAGTCACATAATTGATTATCCTACTCCTAAAAATTTAAACTACATGTGGAGCTTTGGTTCAACCGCTGGAATTTGCTTAGGTATTCAAATGTTAACCGGCATTTTCCTTGCGATGCACTATTGTCCTAAAATGGAATATGCATTTTATAGTATTGAACATATTATGAGAAATGTCAAATATGGATGGCTTATACGATATATTCATGCAAATGGAGCTTCTATGTTCTTTATTGTAGTGTATAGCCATATTTTTCGAGGATTGTATTATGGATCTTATATGTACCCAAGACATTATCTATGGATGTCAGGAGTTGTTATTTTCATTTTAATGATGGCAACTGCTTTTATGGGTTATGTTTTACCTTGGGGTCAAATGAGTTTCTGGGGAGCTACTGTAATTACAAATTTGTTTTCTACTATACCTTTTGTAGGACGTGATATTGTAGAATGGTTATGGGGTGGGTTTTCAGTAAATAATCCTACTTTAAACCGATTTTTTAGTTTACATTATACACTACCTTTTGTCATCGCAGGAGCAGCTATTGTACATTTGGCACTTCTTCATGATGTAGGGTCTAATAATCCGCTAGGAGTTGAATATTATGGAGACAAGATTTCTTTTTACCCATATTTTTATGTAAAGGATTTATTTAGTCTTTTCATTTTATTAATTGTTTTTTCAGTATTTCTATATTTTTTCCCAAATGAATTAAATCATGCTGACAATTATGTTCCTGCGGATCCTTTGACTACTCCGGCTCATATTGTTCCAGAATGGTATTTTTTGCCCTTTTACGCAATACTTCGTTCTGTACCTCATAAATTAGGTGGTGTCTTAGCAATGGGTGGAGCTATTGTGTTACTTTTAATCTTGCCGTATTTAAATACTTCTAGAGTAAGAAGTACTTACTTCAGACCATTATATGCTCAGGCATTTTGGTTTTTATTCTTTGATTTCCTTTTCTTAGGTTGGATTGGTCAAAAAGAGGTAGCGGAACCTTATACTTATTTGGGTATATTTGCAACTTTGTATTACTTCTTTTTCTTTCTTGTTTTAGTCCCTTTATTAGGAATATTAGAAGAAAAACTAATACGCTACGACGTTGACAAAATTTAAAACTTTTCTAGAAAATCTATTATTTTTAAAAATCTTTACTATGAACATGTATGAGTTAGTAAAAAAAAATACTCAAAAACATCCTTTTCATTTAGTAGACCCTAGTCCATGGCCTTTAGTTGCAGCTTTTGCAGCTTTCACCGTGACAAGTGGAGGGGTTTTATATATGCATAATTACAGTGGAGGAGGTTCCCTTCTTTTAACAGGCTTTCTCTTTCTACTTTTTGTAATGTTTACATGGTGGCGAGATATTGTACGAGAAGGGACCTTTGAAGGACAACATACCAAAGCTGTTCAAAGCGGACTTCGAATGGGTATGATTCTTTTCATTGTTTCCGAAGTGATGTTCTTCCTTGCTTTTTTTTGGGCTTTTTTTCATTCAAGTTTGGCACCAGTGCCAGAAATTGGCGGAGTTTGGCCTCCAAAAGCAATTGAGGTAATGTCACCATGGGGAATTCCTTTCTTGAATACAATTATTTTATTAACATCAGGTGCTACAGTAACTTGGGCACATGAGGCTATAATTCACAATCGACGTGAAGACGCAATAAGCTCGTTAATTTACACTATTTTGTATGCAATTTACTTTACAAGTTTTCAAGTTTATGAATACTATCACGCTGGATTCGCTATGTCAGATGGTATATATGGTTCTGTCTTTTATATGGCTACCGGGTTTCATGGTTTTCACGTTTTTGTAGGAACTTGTTTCCTTATCGTATGTGCTATTCGACTTTATAACTATCATTTTACAGTAGAACATCATTTTGGTTTTGAGGCTGCTGCTTGGTATTGGCACTTCGTAGATGTCGTTTGGTTATTTTTATTCGTTAGTATTTACTGGTGGGGTGGTTCATAAACAATTTTTAAAAAAATTTATAAAAAATAAAATTAATGCCGTCTTTATTCTATGAAGAATATTTCCCTATATGGGTAGCTTTATTTGTTAGTATCTTTCTAAGTATTATTATTTTCGCGTTATCTTATATATTGGCCATCCAGAATCCAGATACTGAAAAACTTTCTTCTTACGAGTGCGGATTTGACCCATATGAGGATGCTAGAAATACTTTTGATGTTCGCTTTTATTTAGTAGCTATTTTATTTATTATTTTTGATCTAGAAGCTGTGTTCTTCTTTCCATGGGCAGTTTCTTTAAGCCATTTAACCTCATGGGGCTTTTGGACTATGGTTGATTTCATCATTGAACTTGCTTTAGGCTTCCTTTATGCCTGGAAAATTGGAGCATTAGAATGGGAATAAAAATTTAAACAACTAATTTATTAATGCTTGGAGTTTTATATATAAAAACATTAAAAAAACTTATCCCTCTGGAAAACGCTAAAATTTTTAAAGATGAATTAATAATAACAGTTCATCCTAAAAATTTATACGGTGTTATAAAATTTTTGAAGTATAATACACTATGCCAATTTAATTGTTTAACAGCAATATCAGGAACTGATTATCCTGAAAGAGAAAATCGATTTGAAGTCGCTTATGAACTATTAAGTATCCATCATAATCGAAGAATTCGTGTTAAAACTTTCGTAAATGAAGTAACCCCTTTAGTATCTCTTATTTCGCTGTATCCAGCAGCCAATTGGTGGGAACGTGAAATTTGGGATTTATTTGGTGTTTTTTTCCAAAATCACCCTGATTTGAGAAGAATTCTTACCGACTACGGTTTCCAAGGTCATCCTTTACGTAAAGATTTCCCTTTAAGTGGGTACGTTGAAGTTAGTTATGACGAAAAACTAAAACGTGTCATTTCTCAACCTTTAGAATTAACGCAAGAATTTAGATCTTTTGATTTTCGAAGTCCGTGGTCAACTTCTTTTGCTTCACAAAAATTATAATCTTTTTATAATTCACAAAAAATAAAATTTTAATATAATGGAAAATCTACTTTTTAAGAAAATTAGACCAACAACTCCTTCACAACGTGCTTTAAAAGTTTTGAAAAAGCTAAAGCTATGGACAAAAAAACCTATTAAACACAAAACTTTCTCTTTACAAAAGAAAGCAGGGCGAAACCAAACAGGTCAAATTACTGTATTTCAAAAAGGAGGAGGACACAAAAAAATTTACAGAGAAGTAGATTTTACTAGAATGAATACCACTGGAATTGTAGAGGCTATAGAATACGACCCTTTTAGAACTGCATATATAGCGCGTCTATATGATAATTCAAAAAGGAAACACACGTATATTTTGGCTCCTAAAAATTTATGTATTGGTTCCTTAGTAAAATCAGGCAAAGAAGCCGAAATCAAGCTTGGACATGCAATGCCTCTTAACAGGATACCAGTAGGAAGTTTATTGCATAATTTATCAACCTCAGAAGGAAAACGAGGGCAATATTGTCGAGCAGCTGGCACATATGCTCAGCTTATCCAAAAATCAAAAAATTATGCTCGTATTCGTCTTTCTTCTGGAGAACAAAGATTGATACAATTAAATTCTTATGCTACTTTAGGTGTAGTTTCTAATGAAAACCATAACCTTAATAGTATAGGAAAAGCAGGACGAAATCGTTGGCTTGGAAAACGACCTAATGTTCGCGGTGTTGCGATGAATCCTATTGACCACCCGCATGGTGGTGGAGAGGGAAAAACTTCAGGTGGACGTCCTTCAGTAACACCTTGGGGGAAACCAACAAAAGGGTCCAAAACAACTAGATCTCGCAATTCTTTAATTGTAGTATCTCGAAGAAAAAATTAAATTTTAATGACTAATTGGAAAACTTTATCTTCTAACAATTTAATTCTAAAGAAAATCCGAAATTTAGATACAAATTTATCCTTAAAAACATGGTCTAGATCATCTATTATAACAGACGAATTTTTCGGCATGCGTCTTAAGGTTCACAATGGGAAAAATTTTATTCCTCTAATTGTAACGCCTGAGATGCTAGGTCATAGGATAGGTGAATTTATAGGAACAAGAGCTCGATATGAGTTCAAGAAGAAAAAAAAGAAAAAATAAAAGATGGGGCAAAAAATTAATCCTATTATTTTTCGTCAATCAATAACAAAGCCTGATATTTCATCATGGATTTCGCACAAAAAAAATGTTGCTTCTCTTCAACATCAAGATTTAGAACTCCGTAATTTTTTAAGCTTTTTGTTAAGGTCTCAGGGTATTATACTAAAAACATGCAAAATACAAAGATCCGCAAAAAAACTTTCGATTGAAGCAGATTTTTACTTTAGTTACTTATTTGCAAAACAATCTAGATTTTTTTGGGCCAAAAATTTATTTCGTACAATTAAGAAAAAATATGTGGGACTTAAAAAAATGAGAGATTTAAGAACGTTTGTTGAAGAAGTCGAACTGCGGAGAAATGTCAATTTAAAATCGAATTCAATAAGAACTCACAAAAAGTCTAGATATATTCTTTTGCAAAAAAAACGTAGAAAGTGCTTCTTACGAAAGAAAAAAAAGAATTTTATTTTTAAATCTGACGTTTTAACTTATAAAAACAGATTTTGTTTTTTTCTATTAATGAAAAAGTCAAGAGAAGCAAATGTTTTGAAAAAAGATTCTTTAACAATTCTTGGAAGTATTAAAAATTCACCAAAATCTATTTTGTTAAGGTTGAAATTCACTAAGTTAAAAAAGCTTTTTCTTATTAAAAAGTTCGATTATGCATTTCAAAATTATAATCTAAAGAATTCTTTAACTCCCTTAAATATAAAAAAAGATAAGATAAATCTTTTAAATTTAAATAAAGCTTTGTGTAAATCGTTACATCATTTTACTGGATTTGAAGACATACACTTAAAAATTTATAGTACTCAATTAAGTTTTCTTCCTACCTTTAAACTATATCAACAAGTTGTTTATAAGAAATTATTCTTCTTTCAAAGAAACAAAAATTTAAAAAAGTATTTTTCTGAATCCTTAGAAACCCTTTATTTTATACTAGGAACTTTTGGTTATGGAAATGCTTCTTTATTAGGCAAATTAATTTCTTATATGATAGAAGATAATCGTAAACATACACAAACTGTAAAATTTTTTAAAAAATCTTTACAAATCCTTTTCCAAAAGATGCCACCTAATTTTTTTGCAGTGGATGGTATTAAAATTCTTATAAAAGGGCGCTTTAATAAACGAAGAAGAACTAAAACAATAATTTTACAGCAGGGTCAAATTTCGCTCCAAACTATAGAAACGCCAATTGATTATCACCAGACTCAAGCGATCACACTCTATGGAGCTTTTGGTATAAAAATTTGGTTAGCAAAAAAACAGTTTTGTTAATTCTTATACTTTTCAAATTTAAAACTTTTTATTTCTTCAGGGGAAAATAACTCAGTGGTTAGAGTGTTGGCCTGTCACGCCAAAAGTCGCGGGTTCGAATCCCGTTTTTCTCGTTTTGTAATTTCAATAAATATATTTCTCAAAGAAATATTTAAATTATTAAAATAATTTGTTGACCTACATATTTCATTTTATTAATAAAATGACCACTTATTTGTACTGGCAGGCTAATAGAGAAAAAGTTTTTATCACACTTTTTCTTTTTAAAAGATATTAATAATTTTATTGGTTAAGGAATTCTACAAATCCATCATCATTTGATGCTATTTTAAGGAATAATAGGCTTCCAGAATCATTTGAGGGTATTTATACTACCAGTTACAATTTCAAAGGATATTACAAATAACTTTTTAATGAAATTCAATGACATATTTTTATTGGTTAAGGAATTCTACAAATCCATCATCATTTGATGCTATTTTAAGGAATAATAGGCTTCCAGAATCATTTGAGGGTATTTATACTACCAGTTACAATTTCACTTTCTTTATTGATCAATATTTATGTAAAATACAACTTTGTATGTACTGGCAGGCTAATAAAGAAAAAGTTTTTATCTATTATATGTATAACATGAGATTAACGTAGGCACCAAGAAGTGCGGCGGGGATAGATTAATGGTAGATTATCTGCCTTCCAAGCAGAGGATATGAGTTCGATTCTCATTACCCGCATTATAAGTTATTATTTTTTATTTTATAAATATTTATAAAAAAAAACATCTAAAATGATGTAAACTGGTAAAATATAAAGAGCAGATCAATTATTTATCTAAATAACATTAAATATTTTTAATTCAATACCTTGGCATAAATACTTCTTTATGCATTCTTAGCTCAGTTGGATAGAGCAGTAGCCTTCTAAGCTAACGGTGACAGGTTCGATTCCTGTAGAATGTACAGAAACAATGACATTTTAGTTATTCAAAAGTGTAAGGCATTGAAGGGCTACCTTGATTTCAAGATATATGTGGACGTGTAGTATCACGAAATGAGTAAAGAAAATTTTTTTTGACTTTTCTCTTTCCAGAAAGAAAACTTGTTCGTAGGAACTGTTTTTACTTTTAAAAGTAAGAATAAAATAAGATGAACTGAAACATCTAAGTAATCTTTTGGAGAAATCAACCGAGATATTGTTAGTAATGGCGAGTGAACGCAATTTAGATTTGTCTAAAAATAATTAAGTATTGAACTATTCATAGAAGGTAAAAATCCTGTAAATAAACTTTTTTATTTTTTGCTAAGTAAAACAAAACCAGCTTATTTTGTTTGAAGAATGGGGTCCCACCCTCAAAATCTAAAGTCTGTCTTGAAAATCGATAGCAAACAAGTACCGTGAGGGAAAGGTGAAAAAGAACTTTCGAGAGTGAAAAGTTTAAAATTCAATGTTTAGTAGCAGTCGGAGCTTTTATAGTGACGGCGTACCTTTTGCATAATGGGTCAGTGAGTTTTTCTTGCAAGCAAGCTTAAATTAAGAAAAGGAGGCGAAAAAAATAATAATATAAGTTTGCGAGAAAAAACCCGAAACTAAGTGATCTAACCATGAACAGGTTGAAAATTTGATGGAAACATTAATTGGAGGACCGAACTCGTGTATGTTGAAGAATACTGGGATGATTTGTGGTTAGGGGTGAAAGGCTAATCAAACTTAGATATAGCTGGTTTTCCGCGAAATCTATTTAAGTAGAGTGTTCATAAAAGAAAAATTGGGGTAGAGCACTCCATAAGCTAGGGGGATTTTCGGATTTTACTGAACTTAAGGAAACTCCGAATACATTTTTATCTTTTTGAGCAAACGGACTATGGGCGCTAAGGTTCATAGTCGAGAGGGAAACAGCCCAGATTGTTAGATAAGGTCCTTAATAAAATTTTAGTTGAGAAGAAGTGTGAAGGTATAGACATTCCCGTAGTAGGCTTGGAAGCAGCCAGCTAGTTAAAAAAGCGTAACAGCTTATGGGTTTAATCTTCATGCGCTTAAAATGTATGGGATTTAAAATTTTAACCGAATCGACAAACTTTAGAAAAGTGGTAGCGGAACGTCTTGGAGTTTGATGAAGGCGATTTGTTAAAATTGCTGGAGAAACCAAGAGTGAGAATACTGACATGAGTAGCGATAAACAATGGTAAACATTGTCGCCGTAAGTCCAAGGTTTCCGACGTGAAGTTAAACTTCGTCGAGAAAAGACGGTCCCTAAGGAAAAGGCGAAAGCCTAGTTCGATGGGTATTAGTTAAGATTCTAAAAAAAGTGACGAAAATATAAGTTAATACAAAAAAATTGATTTTTTTGTGTTTATTATTCTTTTCCAGGAAATAGCTTTTTGCAAAAAACCGTACTGAAAACCGACACAGGTGGACGAGTAGAGTATACTAAGGCGCTTGAAAGAATTATGGTAAAGGAACTCGGCAAAATGACTCTGTAACTTCGGGAGAAGGAGTGACTAAAAAAGGGAAATCTTTTTTAGTTGGCACAGAATCGGGGGTAGCGACTGTTTAGTAAAAACACAGGTCTCTGCTAATTCGTAAGAAGATGTATAGGGACTGACACCTGCCCGGTGCTGCAAGATTAAGGGGAGAGGTTTTGGCTTCAAACTTAAGTCCCAGTAAACGGCGGCTGTAACTCTGACGGTCCAAAGGTAGCGAAATTCCTTGTCGGGTAAGTTCCGACCTGCATGAATGGTGTAACGACTTCCCCGCTGTCTCTACCATAAATTCAGTGAAATTGAAATATCTGTGCAGATGCAGATTACCTACAGCTAGACGGAAAGACCCTATGCACCTTTACTATTTTTATGCACTGTTCAGAAAAAATTTTTGTCTAGTCTAGGTGGGAGCTTTGGCGCTCATGGAAAACCACTCGTAAATTTTTTTTGAACTCATTCTTTATGAAAACAATGTATATTGGGTAGTTTGACTGGGGCGGTGACCTCCTAAAAAGTAACGGAGGTATTTATAAGGTAGGCTCATTAGGTTAACCCCTAAGTAGAGTGTAATGGCATAAGCCTGCTTGACTGTAAGATTGACAAATCAAGCAGAAACGAAAGTTGAACATAGTGATCCGGTGGTTCTGTGTGGAAAGACCATCGCTCAATGGATAAAAGGTACGCTAGGGATAACAGGCTGATGACTCTTAAGAGTCCCTATCGACGGAGTCGTTTGGCACCTCGATGTCGGCTCATCACATCCTGGAGCTGAAGGTGGTTCCAAGGGTTCGGCTGTTCGCCGAGGAAGGTGGTACGTGAGCTGGGTTTAGAACGTCGTGAGACAGTTCGGTCCCTATCTACTGTAGGCGTCAGATAATTGAGAAACTTAGACCTTAGTACGAGAGGACCGGGAAAAGTAAATCAATGGTAGACCGGTTGTCTTATCAAAGGCATGGCCGGAAAGCTACATTTATATTAGATAATTGCTGAAAGCATATAAGCAAGAATCTATTTTCAAGATTAATTTTCTAAAAGAATCGTGAGAGATTATCACGTTAATAGACCTCTGGTAGAAAAACTGTAAAGTTTGGAGCTAAGAGGCACTAATTTTCGATATAAAAAATAACTGTAAATTTTATAATATTTAATTTTTATAGAAGAAGTGACTGAGTGGTTAAAGGTGGCAGACTGTAAATCTGTTGGTTAATCCTACATAGGTTCGAATCCTATCTTCTTCAAACTTTTTGAATGCCTCAGTTTGATAAAATTACATTCTTCAATCAAATTTTCTGGTTTTTGTTAGCTTTTTTAAGCTTTTATTTCATTATTTTGAAAGGTCTTCTACCCGTATTAGCTGCAAGTTTAAAAACTCGTAAAAAAATTATCAATTTTATTTCTGCAGCAGGTAATTCCTCGGGAGAAGCATCGTCAAAAAGAGCCTATTTTAAAAATGTACAAAATTTTTTAAAGACTCATAAAGCTCTTTTTTCCACTTTAACTGCTAAGAAAGCTTCTCTTTCAGTATCTTCAAAAACAAAAATTCTTACTCAAAGTATTTTTTAATTTATACGTCATCAAAATTGAAGATTAATCTGGATGGATGTATTTAAATTTTATCATACTTTATTTTTAAATTTTTTAACTACCTTTTTAAGGGCTTATAGTTCAATTGGTAAGAGCATACCGCTCATAACGGTAATGTTGTAGGTTCAAATCCTACTAAGCCTAAATTAATTTGAGACTGATATTAGTAACTTTCAAGCAGGGTGGAGCAGTTTGGTAGCTTGTCAGGCTCATGCCCTGAAGGTCGTAGGTTCAAATCCTACCTCTGCTAATTTTGGCTGGATAACATAAAGGTAATGTCCAAGATTGCAAATCTTGTAATGACGGTTCAAATCCGTCTTTAGCCTAATAGCAAAAGAAAGGTATACTTAAAAATCATGTTTTTTAATGAAAAGTGCGAAAGTAACTCAACGGTAGAGTGTAACCTTGCCAAGGTTGAAGCCGAGGGTTCGAATCCCTTCTTTCGCTTTCTTTTTAAAGGGATGAATGACCGAGTGGTTGAAGGTGCTAGTCTTGAAAACTAGAGTATTTTTTGATACCGGGGGTTCGAATCCCTCTTCATCCTAAAATAAAACTTTTCAATTTTTAGGAAGGATTAACTCAATTGGTAGAGTGTCTCGCTTACAACGAGAAAGTTAGCGGTTCAAGCCCGTTATTCTTCATATTAAGTTTATTTAAAATATTAACTCAATTTTTAAAAAACGTCCCTTTCGTCTAGGGGTTAGGACATTGCCCTTTCACGGCAACAACACGGGTTCAAATCCCGTAAGGGACATTTTATTTTTAATCTTTAGTAGCTCAGTGGCAGAGCGGATGGCTGTTAACCATTAGGTCGTTGGTTCAATCCCAACCTAAAGAGAAGGAGGATAGTTCAATTGGTAGAATAATGGTCTCCAAAGCCACTGGTTGTGGGTTCAAGTCCCTCTCTTCCTGAATTTGATTAACATTGTTAATATTTTAACTTACGGGATGTGGCGCAGCCTGGTAGCGCGTCTGTTTTGGGAACAGAAAGTCGTGTGTTCAAATCCCACCATCCCGAAAAATTATCAGATTTAATTATGTTGATGACAAGATAGTTCAGTTGGTTAGAACGTCGGAATCATAATCCGAATGCCGGGGGTTCGAACCCCTCTCTCGTCAAAACATAAATTTCAAATAAAACTCGTTGGAAAGGTGGCTGAGTGGCCGAAAGCATTGGTTTGCTAAATCAACATACATTTTACTGTATCATGGGTTCGAATCCCATCCCTTCCTATAATATATTTATACTATAAAGAAATGACAGAATTATTTTGAATTGAAAATTTAACGTTTAGGTAGCTCAGTTGGTAGAGCAAAGGACTGAAAATCCTTGGGTCAACGGTTCGAATCCGTTCCTAGACATTATGATTTTAGAATACAAAGATACTAATTTTGAAAATCCGGTATTAATTTCGTATTTCATACCAAAACCTTTAAAATCACAGAATATATATGAGGCATTTGTTAGGTCACGAAAAAAAAAGGAAGTAGATCTTGAATTTAGAGATACGCTTATATCTAAGACCGAACAACAATTTAACTGTTTAAAAAGATTGGAAAACCGATTTAATATATACGGTAAAAAACTTCCTAATAAGGGTCAAATTTATACTTTTCGTTTTAAATTATTTGACAATACTTCAAAATTGGTAAATTTTGGTGATCGGAAAAAACGTTTAAAAAATGTAAGCTCTTATATTTTTGCTTATAATTCTCGACGTTATATCCTGGAAAATATAACTGAAAATATTAAAAGTAGACTACTTTCTTTAACAAAAGGAGGATTTAAGATTTCTTTTTTTGGTCAGAGAGTAATTTTATTTAACAGCATAAAAAAAGCAGCAAAAAAAAAAACTTCGTACGATATGTGGATTATTTCTAATTTAAAATATATTGGTTTATTAAATTTATATAATCTTCAAAAATGGGAGATTAATATGAAGAAAAACCTTAATGCTATTACAAGAAAGAAATCAATTTTATACTATAAAGATTTTTCTTTAAATTCTTTAATTCTTTTGGATAAAAATATAAATGAAAAAGTGTATTGAGAAAATGAAAAAGAAGCAAAGTTTGTTCTTAAAGTATGAAAGAACAAGAAAAATACTAAAAACTATTGTAATGAATTCAACCCTACCCCATCAATTACGTGAAAAAGCTCAAACCGAATTAAATCAATTACCTCGAGATACTTCAATTGTTAGGCATAAAAATTTATGTATTTTAACAGGGCGAAGTAAATCATTATTTAGTGGATATAAACTGTCTCGTTTGATGCTACAAAAATTGAGTCGTGATGGTATGTTAACCGGATTTAGGAAATCTAGTTAAAAAGTATCGACCAATGTTAACATAATATATTATTTTTAAATAATAGTATATAAATATCAATCTAGGAAGATTATTTTTTTTCAATATAGAAAAATTAACAAAATGTTATTACAAGCCGCAAAATTCGTTGGTGCAGGTTTGGCTACTATTGGTTTAGCAGGAGCAGGTGTTGGAATTGGTACTGTATTTGGTGCTTTAGTACTAGGTACTTCTCGAAACCCTAATCTTAAAGATGAATTGTTTAGAATAGCTATTTTAGGTTTCGCCCTAACTGAAGCTATCGCCCTATTCGCTTTACTAGTAGCTTTCCTAATCTTATTCGCTTTATAAGGAAGAATTCCCTTATTGAGTAAACGTAGAATCAAAATGATAGAGTTCTAAAAATTGATCTATAAATCTACGTGAAAAGGTATAATCAAGCAACTTGATTATGAAGGGAAACATTTTTAGCTAGAAAAGGGGAGGGTTTCTAGCACCCTGGGGGTGTAACTCAATGGTAGAGTGTGTGCTTTGCACGTACAAAGTTGTCGGTTCGATTCCGACCATCTCCAATTATTTATTAATGGTTTATATTTTACGAACGCATTTAAAAAAAAAATATTTAATTCAAGCTTTAAAAGACGTCTATGGTTTAGGGAATTCCCTATGTTTTCGATTGTGTAAAAGTTTAGGTTTTCAAAAATATTTCCTTTTAAAGGAAATTACAGACGAAGATATTTATCATATAGACCAATTATTAGAAAATTCAAAGTTAACAATTAAAAGTGATTTACAAAGAACTATAAAACAGAAAATTGATCACTTAATTGGTATAAGGACTTATGTAGGGATCCGACATGGACAGGGTTTACCTGTTCGTGGTCAACGAACTCATACTAATGCGCGAACCTGTAAAAATCTACGAAAGTTAAAGAGATAATATGTTATTAAAACCTAATCGTACAAAATACAATAAATCTCGACGTGGACATTTATCAGGTCCTGTTTCATCTTTCCGTCCCATTAAAAATGGCCGATTTGCATTAATTGCCCAAGAATCTGTTTTATTAAGTGCTCATCAAATTGAATCTACTCGTCAAGTTATAAATCGATATTTAAAACGGAAAGGTAAAATTTGGATCAGAGCATTTCCAGATTTGCCAGTTACTTCTAAACCAACTGAAGTACGTATGGGTAAAGGTAAAGGAGCTATCAACGAATGGGTTTGCCGTACTAGAAAAGGTAAAGTTCTTTTTGAAGTTGACGGCGCAGCGGATCAACGTATTTTAGAGGCGTTTCAAGCAGCACGAAAAAAGTTGCCTTTGAAAACTCTTATTTTTAGAAATTCTTGGAAACTACCTTTAAAAGTTTAAAAAACCTATTGAGAAAACGAAAAAAAAACATATGTTGTTTTTATCATTAAGCATAGTGCTGATTTTTTCAGCAATTTTAGTTATCAGTGCACAAAACCCTGTACATTCAGTATTTTTTTTAGTTTTAGTTTTTTTAACTTCAGCCTTTTTACTTTTTTTATTAGAAATCGAATTTGTATCGCTACTATTTGTCTTAGTTTATGTAGGAGCTATTGCAGTTTTATTTCTTTTTGTAGTTATGATGCTTGATATAAAAGTAACAAAACAAAAAAAAGATTTTATGAATTACTTACCAATGGGAAGTTTTTTAGGTTTGATTTTTTTTCTTGAGATTTTTTTAACCCTTCAAGAAAATTTTGTCCCTTTCTTACCTTTAGATGGACGTGAGCTTTATACAAATTGGTTAAACTCAATAGACAGTTTAACCAATATTGAAGTGCTAGGTCAACTACTTTATACCTATTACTTTTTTTATTTTTTAATTGCTGGGATTCTTTTGCTTGTTGCAATGGTAGGGGCGATTGTTCTTACTCTTAATTTTACTCAAAAAGCAAAACATCAATTTGTATTTAAGCAGATTTTAAGAGAGAAAAAAAACTCTATTTATTTAATAAAATAAAAACTTTCTTTTCAATGTATTCAAAAATTTTAAAACTCGAAGGTGTATAGCTCAGTTGGTAGAGCACTGGACTTTTAATCCATTGGTCTTGGGTTCAAATCCCAATACACCTATAATTTTTAGATAATTTCTTTTTCTTTTTTTTTATAAGCATGGAACATTACTTAATTCTAAGTACTATTTTATTCTTTATAGGTTTATTCGGTATTGTTTTAAATCGCCGAAATATTTTAATTGTGTTAATGTCAATTGAATTAATGCTTTTAGCAATTAACTTGAACTTCGTAATTTTTTCTAACTCAATTGATGACATTATAGGTCAAGTATTTGCCCTTCTAGTGCTAACTGTTGCAGCAGCAGAATCTGCTATTGGTTTGGCTATTTTAGTAATATATTATCGTTTACGTGGTAATATTTTAATTGAACAGTCTCACTTAATGCGTGGTTAATAATTCTCTTTTGAGATTTTTTACCTCTGTAAAATACACAGCAATTAAGATGCCTACTATTAATCAGTTAATTAAAACCCCGCGCAAACCAAAGGTCTTTCAAAGCAAAACACCAGCTTTAGAAGGTTGTCCACAAAAAAAAGGTGTTTGCTTAAAAGTTTATATTGTAACACCAAAGAAGCCTAATTCAGCTCTTCGTAAAGTAGCTAGAATACGACTTTCTAATAATCGTCGTGTAACCGCCTATATTCCAGGAGAAGGACATAATTTACAACAATATTCTACAGTTTTAATGAGAGGCGGTCGAGTAAAAGATTTGCCGGGTATCAAGTATCATTTAATACGAGGTAAATATGATTTTCTAGGTATAAAAAATCGAAGTGTTTCTAGGTCTAAATATGGAACCAAGAAATCTTCTAGGAGTTAAATTCATTTGATTTTTTCAATTTTAATATTTTATGCTTCTCTTAACCGGAGCCTTAACATCTAAACCTTATGCTTTTACTTCAAGACCATGGGAATTACGTTCTGTTCAATCCATTGACACACTGGATGGAATAGGTAGTAATATTCGAATTGATTTCAAAGAATCAGAAGTTTTGAGAATTTTACCCCGTAAAAATCCTGGAGTTAATGAAAGTTGGATATCGGACAAAATTCGTTTTTTTTATGACGGACTTAAACGTCAAAGATTAACGAGTCCTTTTGTAAAAAAAAATGGAGAATTACGGCCTGTAAAGTGGAAAAAAACAGTTTCCAAACTTTCTTCTCTTTTAAAAGTATATTCTTTTGAATACGGACCTTCTAAAATAGGTCTTTTAGCGAGCTATAATCTGGACCTTGAAACTATGTACGTTTTACGGAATTTTTCACACAACTATGGATTTTCTTTTTTAGGTATCGAAAAAACCTTAAAAATTAACATGGATAATCCTACAAATTATAAATTTCAAAATAGTATTTCTGATTTTGAAAAAACAGATTTTTGCCTTTTTATTGGTACTAATCCAAGATTCGAAGCATCAACATTAAACCTACGTCTTAGAAAAATATTTAGAAAAGGAAATGCATCTTTTGCTTCTATCGGTGGAAATTTTGCTTCGACTTTTCCCATTAATTTCTTAGGTTTGTCACCTAAAACCATGGTTTCAATTGCAGAAGGTAAACATCCTATCTGTAAGTCATTAGCGCAAGCGAAAAACCCGACAATTATTTTAGGCTCCAAGCTATGTGAACGTAATGATGGATTTGCAATTCAGGATCTTATAAAGGAATTAGTACACTCTTTTTATACAATTTTTGATAAAAAGCTTGCTGTAAATTTGCTTCACACAGAAGCAAACACCGTGGGTAGCTTTGAGTTAGGTATCAAATCTTTTGTTAAATCAGATCTAGCAAAGTGCAAAATTCTGTACACTGTAGGTATTGATGAACCCTCTTTTTTTGACAACAATCTAAAAACTAATTCATCTTCTGTTCTTATTATGCAATCTTCACATGGAGACAAAAACACAAATAAAGCAGATTTTGTTTTACCGTCTTATACTTTTGTAGAGAAAACAGGAATTTATTACAATACCGAGGGTCGTCCACAAAAAACGCAACGTGCTTTAATTGGACCTAATTTGTCACGAGAGGATTGGAAAATTTTCCAAATACTTTTTTATTCTTTAGATAAATTATCTTCATTTGAAACTAAATCACAGTTAATAACTGAAATGTCCAAAATTCTTCCTTCTTCATATTTTGCAAATTCATGGTTCCGTGCTGATTTTCGTACCGGCCAACCTACTTTATTCGAATTTGGATCCAAAAATCTAGGGAAAATTTATAAGACTTCTTTTAAATTATTTATTGAAGATTTTTATATGACCTCTAACCTTTGCCAGTCATCAAAAATCATGGCAAAGGCCTCTAATCTTTTAAGATCATATAGCAATAATTACAAGTTTTTAACTTGGGCTTCAATAAACAAATAATACTTTTGTAAACAAAAATAAATAAAATATGTTGAATAGTAAAAACAAAGCTCAATACCTTACAAGAAAATTTGTTAATCATTTAATGATTAATGGAAAAAAAGAAAAAGCAGAAAAAATTTTTTTAGAGTCTTTAAATTATATTTATAAAAAAGAGAAAAAAGAAGGTATGGCAACATTTTTTCGAGCCTTAGAAAATTCAAAACCACTTGTAGAAGTTCGTTCAGTAAGAAGAGGAGGAGCTACTTATCAAGTACCTGTTCCTCTTCAAGAAAAACGAAGTTTATCTTTGGGTATGAAATGGTTGATAGATGCAGCAAGAAAAAAAGGAGGTTCTGCTTCTTTAAATCTATGCCTTACTTTACTTGAGGCCTCAAAAAATCAAGGGGATTGTGTAAAAAAAAGAGAATCGCTCCATATTGTTGCTTTAAAAAATCGAAGCTTTACACATTTTCGATGGTTTTAAATTTTTTTAATATAATGAAACTCATTTGGTGGAATTGGTAGACACGACAGACTTAAAATCTGTTTCCATTTGGAGTACCGGTTCAATTCCGGTAATGAGTAAACATAAAGATGAAAATTTTACTTTTCATAGGGTTTTTCTTATTCAATTTTACTTTTATGGATGCACCAAATTTTTGGCAATTGGGTTTTCAGGATCCATCAACACCTATTATGGAAGGAATTATAGACTTCCATAATCATTTGATGGTATTCATAGTACCAGTTACAATTTTTGTATTTTGGTTGCTTTACAGATGTTTAAGTTTTTATAGTTATCAAGGAGATGTTCGTAAATCCTTAACTGATTATGATGAGTATTTTACTCATTCAACAGTATTAGAGGTTGTATGGACAATAATCCCAGCTTTTATTCTAATGCTTATAGCTGTTCCGTCGTTTGCATTACTTTACTCAATGGAAGAATCTATCCAACCAAGTCTAACTTTAAAAGTTGTTGGTCACCAGTGGTATTGGAGCTACGAATACCCAGAAGTTCATCAAATTGAAGAACTTAGTCCTGAATCTTTAAAAGTTAGCGATCTACCTCCTGCTGAAGCGTATTATAAAAAAGTTAATTTAGGGAGTTCAAAACAAATTTATTATAATGCTGCAACAGCAGAGCATTTGGGTTTTGATTCTTATATGATTGCAGAAGAAGATTTAACCAAAGGTTCTTTGAGATTGTTGGAAGTAGATCGACGTGTCGTACTACCAGAAAAAACCCATATTAGAATCTTAGTAACTGCAGCTGATGTTTTACACAGCTGGGCTGTTCCATCTTTTGGAATTAAAGTAGATGCTTGCCCTGGTCGATTGAACCAAACTTCGTTATTTGTAAAACGAAAAGGTGTTTATTTTGGTCAATGCAGTGAGATTTGTGGTGTCAATCATGGATTTATGCCTATTGTGGTTAAAGTCGTAAGCAAATATGATTTTAAATTATGGCAAGTAGGAAAGTTAATGAGCTTTGATGTTTAATTAATTTTCTGATTAAGAAACCATTAACATTATACATAAGGGTTTTATAGTTGTACTAGCAGGTTAATAAAGAAAAAAAGTTTTTTCTAATTTTTTATTAATCATATATTATATTTTTTAAAGACCTTACTAACTTATTAAAGGATGAGATAAATAGCTTTTTAACGAAATTCAATTTTAAATTTATATAAAATACAACTTTATGTGTACTGGCAGGTTAATGAAGAAAAACCCTTTCTTTTTATAAGGAGGGGGATAAAAGGGGGTGGTTAATTTTTCTTTATATTATTTTATATTGTATAATTTGAATTTTGTTTCAAACGAAATTTGCTTATATCCAAAAAAAACTTTACTTTTTTTATAGACAAATATTTATATTTCAATATAAATATTTAGCTATATTATTCTTTTTAAAGACATTAATAATCTTAATAATGTGAGATGGATTTTTATGCAGGTAAATTTCTTTATATATATAAAGAAATTGAATAATAATTGAGTTTGATCCTGGCTCAGGGTGAACGCTAGTAGTATGCTTAACACATGCGAGTCGAACGAAAAATAATTTTTCGTGGCGTACGGGTGAGTAATACACAGGAATCTGCCTTTTAGTTCAGGATAAAATTCTGAATAACAAAAGAAAACTTTTCGCTAAAAGATGAGCCTGTGTAGGATTAGGTAGTTGGTATTTGGGTAAAGGCCTACCAAGCCTATGATCCTTAGCTGTTCTGAGAGGTTGTACAGCCACACTGGGACTGAGACAAGGCCCAGGCTTCATTTGGAGCCAGCAGTGAGGAATTTTGGACAATGAGCGAAAGCTTGATCCAGCAATACTACATGAGTGATGAAGGCTTTCAAGTTGTAAAACTCTTTGGTTGAGGAGGATAATGACAGTACTCAACAAAATAGCCCCGGCTAACTTCGTGCCAGCAGCCGCGGTAATACGAAGGGGGCGAGCGTTATCCGGAATGACTGGGCGTAAAGGGTCCGTAGGCAGCATTTTTTGTTAGAGGTTAAATAAAAAAGCTTAACTTTTTTCCGCTTCTAAAACGTAAATGCTTTGAGTTTGATAGGAGATAGCAGAATTTCACATGGAGGGGTGATATCCGTAGATATGTGAAGGAATACCAGAGGCGAAGGCGGCTATCTAGATCAATACTGACGTTGAGGGACGAAAGCATGGGGAGCAAACAGGATTAGATACCCTGGTAGTCCATGCCCTAAAAGATGAGTGCTCGTGCTTAGATATTTTTAGGCACTTAGTTAACACGTTAAGCACTCCGCCTGGGGAGTACGACCGCAAGGTTGGAACTCAAAGGAATTGACGGGGGCCTATACAAGTGGTGGAGCATGTGGTTTAATGCGACAATACGCGCGAAACCTTACCAGTTCTTGACATAAAAAAGAAAAAGTTTGAAAGGACAATTTTGAAGATTTTTACAGGTGCTGCATGGCTGTCGTCAGCTCGTGTCGTGAGATGTTAGGTTAACTCCTTTTAACGGGCGAAACCCCTTTTCTTAGTTGCCACTTAAATTTAATTTTAAAGCACTCTAAAAAGACAGCTCCTTTTTTTTAATTTGGAGAGGAAGGTGGGGATGACGTCAAGTCCTTATGGCCCTTATGAACTGGGCTACACACGTGCTACAATGGTAAAGACAATGAGAAGCAATAGGGTAACCCGGAGCCAATCTTCAAACTTTACCAAAGTTCGAATTGTGGACTGCAACTCGTCCACATGAAGGTGGAATCACTAGTAATCGCACATCAGCATGTTGCGGTGAATTTGTACCTAGGCCTTGTACACACCGCCCGTCACGTGCCGGGAGTTGGCTTGGCTAGAAACTTATTTCTCAACTATGAAGAAAAATTTTTCTTTCATTTTGAAATTGTTATTTTTTTAGAAATAGAGAGAGTAAACTACAGATGGGTCGATGACTGGGATGAAGTCGTAACAAGGTAGTCGTACGGGAACGTGCGGCTGGAATTTTAAGAATTATACAATTTACTCACATTACATTTTTTAAAAATAAAATATATGGTTTTAAAGAAAACTACATTGTCAAAAAAAATAAAAAATTTTACTATTAATTTTGGGCCACAGCACCCAGCTGCTCATGGCGTGTTAAGACTAGTACTGGCACTTAATGGAGAAATTGTTGAAAGAGCTGATCCTCATATAGGTCTCCTTCATAGAGGAACTGAAAAGCTAATAGAACATAAGACTTATATTCAAGCTTTGCCGTATTTTGATCGTTTAGATTATGTGTCTATGATGGCTCAAGAACATACTTATAGTTTAGCTGTCGAAAAGCTAGCAAATACAAAAATTCCTTTACGTGCTCAATATATTCGTGTACTTTTTCTTGAGATTACTCGAATTTTAAATCATCTTTTGGCAGTTGGTTGTCATGCAATGGATGTTGGTGCGATGACACCTTTTTTATGGGCTTTTGAAGAACGTGAAAAATTGATGGAATTTTATGAACGTGTTTCAGGAGCTAGAATGCATGCAGCCTATATACGTCCAGGAGGGGTTAGCCAAGATATTCCTTTAGGATTATTAGATGATATTTACATTTTTGCAGAACAATTTGGTATCCGATTAGATGAAATGGAAGAAATGCTTACAGCTAATCGTATTTGGAAACAAAGATTAGTTGATATCGGTGTTGTTTCAGCGAAAGATGCTGCAGATTGGGGTTTTAGTGGTGTTATGTTGAGAGGATCTGGAATTCCTTGGGATTTAAGAAAGAGTCAGCCCTATGAAATTTATTCGAAGTTAGATTTTGAAGTTCCAGTTGGTAACAATGGGGACTGTTTTGATCGCTACTTGATTCGGGTAGAAGAAATGCGTCAATCATTAAGAATTATTTGGCAAACTTTGAATCAAATTCCAAATGGACCTGTAAAGAGCGATGATAGAAAGTTAACTCCTCCATCAAGAGCTCATATGAAACAATCTATGGAATCTCTAATACACCATTTTAAATTGTATACTGAAGGAATGGTAATTCCAGCAGGAGAAACTTATACAGCAACCGAAGCTCCTAAGGGTGAATTTGGTGTTTATTTAGTTTCGGATGGTAGTAATCGACCTTATCGTTGTAAAATTAAAGCTCCAGGCTTCGGTCACTTACAAGCATTAGATTTTATGGCTAAAGGTCATATGGTTGCCGATGTTGTAACTATTATAGGAACTCAGGATATTGTTTTTGGTGAAGTAGATCGGTAACGATTCTTTTCCCTATTTTTTCATTTATTTTTTCCTTGCGTTTGTAACTCAATTGGATAGAGTGTCGGGTTTCGGTTCCGAAAGTTATGGGTTCAACTCCTATCAGACGTAATCTTTTGTTTTACCCTTGTTTCTATGGTGGAATTGGTAGACACGGAAGACTCAAAATCTTTTGCCCTTTTGGTATGCTGGTTCAATTCCGGCTAGAAATACATTTAGAATTTGTTTTTATATATTTTTTTACTATGAGCTT